CAGAATAAAATACACCGAAGGATTTAAGAACCCTTTAAGAACCCGTTGCCTATTGAAAACTGGAATTTTTTTCTATTAATTGGTCAAACTTGAGGAAAGAATACTCCCAAATTCCATTTTGAAAGTCGAATTAAACTAGTCATTAAAGTAATTAATCTGTTAAAAGATACATGGTTTGGTAAAAGAAATCTTAGTTATTTTTTTTATTAATTTGATTTTACCCCCTTTTGATAAATAGAAAAATAAATCTTATATAAAATGTCAGATATTATAGCGTTTCCTATAAATGTTTTTTATCGAAATGGAAAATAATCAATCAATTTCATAATGAAACTAGTTAATGATTTGGAACAAACTAACTAAAAAGCGAGTTCTTATTGCATTAGTACAAATTTTTTACCTTAGTTAATCCTATGATTCATATCGATTCATATCAGAATCAAGTACTCTTTTTAGTGTAATTTTAAATCCTTACTTTATGAATATAAAGTAATCTAATAATAATTAACATTTTCATTTTCGGTATTTTCAGAAAAATCTTAGTTAATAACTAAGTATTCTCTTTTTATGAGCAAGTTGGTCATATTATTTGACCAATTGTAACTTCTTGATTTGAATATTTGAAGTATGAAGTATTTTGGAAAGACTCAGAATAAGTAAGAATATATAAAATTCTAAAATTGTCTTTAAGTTAGTACATCTCTTGATTTTTTTTATTGACCCCTTTTGTTTTGAAATTGAAAGGGGGTAGGATCCGGTAAATCGGAAACAATTAATTAAGAATAAAAAACTCTTTTTATGGAACAAACATATCAATATGCGTGGATAATACCTTTCCTTCCACTTCCAGTTCCTATGTTAATAGGAGCGGGACTTCTTCTTTTTCCGTCGGCAACAAAAAGTCTTCGCCGTATGTGGGCTTTTCAAAGTGTTTTATTGTTAAGTATAGTCATGATTTTTTCGATCAATCTGTCTATTCAGCAAATAAATGGCAGTTCTATCTATCAATATGTATGGTCTTGGATCATCAATAATGATTTTTCTTTAGAATTCGGTTACTTGATCGACCCACTTACTTCTATTATGTCAATATTAATCACTACTATTGGAATTTTGGTTCTTATTTATAGTGATAATTATATGTCTTATGATCAAGGATATTTGAGATTTTTCGCTTATATGAGTTTTTTCAGTACTTCTATGTTAGGATTAGTTACTAGTTCTAATTTGATACAAATTTATATTTTTTGGGAATTGGTCGGAATGTGTTCGTATCTATTAATAGGGTTTTGGTTCACACGGCCTGTTGCAGCAAATGCTTGCCAAAAGGCATTTGTAACTAATCGCGTTGGGGATTTTGGTTTATTATTAGGAATTTTAGGTTTTTATTGGATAACAGGGAGTTTCGAATTTCGAGAGTTATTCAAAATATTCAATAACTTGATTTATAATAATCATAATGAAGTCAATTTTTTATTTGTTACTTTGTGTGCCGTTCTGTTGTTTGCCGGCGCGGTTGCTAAATCTGCACAATTTCCCCTTCATGTATGGTTACCGGATGCCATGGAGGGGCCTACTCCTATTTCGGCTCTTATACATGCTGCTACTATGGTAGCCGCGGGCATTTTTCTTGTAGCTCGGCTTATTCCTCTTTTCATAGTCATCCCTCACATAATGAATTTCATCTCTTTGGTAGGAGTAATAACAATATTATTCGGAGCTACTTTTGCCCTTGCTCAAAAAGACATTAAGAGAGGTTTAGCCTATTCCACAATGTCTCAATTGGGTTATATGATGTTAGCTCTAGGTATGGGGTCTTATCGAAGTGCTTTATTTCATTTGATTACTCATGCTTATTCGAAAGCATTATTGTTTTTAGGATCTGGATCCGTTATTCATTCAATGGAAACTCTTGTTGGATATTCTCCAAATAAAAGTCAGAATATGGTTTTTATGGGGGGTTTAACAAAGCATGTGCCAATTACCAAAATAGCTTTTTTCTTAGGTACACTTTCTCTTTGTGGTATTCCACCTCTTGCTTGTTTTTGGTCCAAAGATGAAATTCTTAATGATACTTGGTTGTATTCACCAATTTTCGCAATAATAGCTTGGTTTACAGCGGGATTAACCGCATTTTATATGTTTCGAATCTATTTACTTACTTTTGAAGGACATTTAAACGTTCATTTTCAAAATTACAGTGGCAAAAAAAATACCCCCTTCGATTCAATATCTCTATGGGGTAAAGAAGATTCGAAAAGAATTAACAAAAATTTTAGTTTATTAACGTTATTAACAATGAATAATCATGAGATTGCTTCTTTTTTTTCAAAAAAAACGTATCAAATTGATCAGAATGCAAGAAACATCAAACAGCCTTTTATTACTATTACCCGTTTTGGAAATAAGAAGTTTTTTTCGTATCCTTATGAATCAGAGAATACTATGTTATTTCCTATACTTGTATTGGTTCTATTTACGTTGTTTGTTGGCTCCCTAG